TCCACTTGAGCATCCAAATCCGGATCAATACCAGCAAAAACATCTCTGAACAAAGTTCTAGCGCCATGCCAAATGTGTCCGAAAAAGAAGAGCAAAGCAAACGTCGCATGTCCAAAAGTGAACCAACCCCTTGGACTGCTACGAAAAACACCGTCGGATTTCAAAGTAGCACGATCTAATTCAAAAATTTCACCCAATTGAGCACGTCTAGCATATTTTTTCACAGTAGCAGCATCGCTATAACTGACTCCATTGAGTTCGCCACCATAGAACTCAACAGTTACACCTACCTGTTCGACACTATACTTCGACTCTGCCCTTCTAAAAGGCACATCGGCTCTTACAATTCCGTCTCCGTCTACCAAAACTACTGGAAATGTTTCAAAAAAAGTAGGCATACGACGTACAAAAAGCTCATGTCCTTCTTTATCTCTAAAGATGGGGTGTCCTAACCATCCAACGGCTATTCCATCTCCGTTGTCCATTGAGCCCGCTCTGAATAATCCCCCTTTCGCCGGATTATTACCAATGTAATCATAAAAGGCTAATTTTTCGGGAATTTTAGACCAAGCTTCCGACAAACTCAGATTTTCGGCTAGCCCGGCGCTAACCCTTCGATATATTTCTTGCTGGAAGTATCCCTGATCCCACTGATAACGAGTGGGACCAAATAATTCAATGGGGGTAGTTGCTGAACCATACCACATAGTTCCAGCAACAACGAAAGCTGCAAAAAAGACAGCGGCGATACTGCTGGAAAGTACAGTTTCAATATTGCCCATACGTAATCCTTTGTATAGACGTTGGGGAGGGCGGACACTAAGATGGAATAGGCCCGCTAATATGCCCAATGTCCCCGCTGCAATATGATGGGAGGCTATTCCTCCCGGAACAAAAGGATCAAAACCTTCCGCGCCCCACGCTGGATTTACGAATTGTACTTTTCCGGTTAGGCCATAAGGATCGGACACCCATATTCCAGGGCCATACAAGCCTGTTACATGAAAAGCGCCAAACCCAAAGCAAGCCACCCCCGAGAGAAATAAATGAATTCCAAAGATCTTAGGCAAATCCAAAGAGGGTTTTCCTGTACGTTCATCACAAAATATTTCTAGGTCCCAATACACCCAATGCCAGATAGCTGCTAAGAAGCACAAGCCGGAAAACACAATATGTGCCCCGGCCACACCCTCGTAACTCCAAATACCCGGATTCGTTATCGTTCCTCCTGTAATACTCCAACCACCCCATGAATTGTTTATTCCTAAACGAGTCATGAAGGGGATAACGAACATGCCTTGTCTCCACATTGGATCAAGAACGGGGTCAGAGGGATCAAAAACAGCTAATTCGTATAGAGCCATCGAACCGGCCCAACCAGAAACTAGAGCTGTATGCATTATATGGACAGAAAGCAACCGACCGGGATCGTTCAATACGACGGTATGAACACGATACCAAGGCAAACCCATGGAAATACCCCCTTTTTCAAAGAAAAAATAGACACTATGTAGCTTTATTGCATTGGAAAAGACTATGCTATGGACCTCGCCCTTTTAGTGGATTATCCCGAAGCAAGGGTGAATATTTTTTCTGTTAGGTTGATCATAATTGAACAATTCTGTTCGTAGGAACAAAGAAAAGCAGACCTATTCTATACCTAATAAGTATCAATACGCAATGCAATGGGGGTTGGTCTCGTTTTTTATGAGTGAATGCATAGATACTTGTTCATCATTCAAACGATCCGTTCGTCAGAATTTTTCTTTATTCATTCCCTCTTCCCCCGTGAACCTTACAATCTATGGCTAAAATCCGATAAAAGGTAACAATATTATGAAGACAATAAGCGCGTTTTACGTTTCCACATCAAAGCGATTTCTGGTACTTAATCTCTCTTTCTTTAATTTGATGCCCGTTGGTGTTCCAAAAATACCCTTTCGTCTTCCTGGAGACGAAGAAACAAGTTGGCTCGACCTATAGTGCGACTTGTCAGACATATTAGGTCATATGGGATTTCCCCGTCCTCTCCCCCGATCGAGATATCCTCCGTTTCGCCCAAGAAAGATTGATTGAATCATCAATAATTCGTAGCGTGAAGTGCAATTAGGTCAATTTGCTAGGGGGTATCTTTTATAAGAATTTATGGTTGGCCTGGACCAATAAAATGAAGTATACAGGCTCCGTTTCGAAAAAACCAAACGGGTAATCTATGTATGATTACCCCCGTATCATAAATGATTTCCTTAATGCCACACGAGCGATCTCATACTGCCAGACAATGGAGTAATACGATGAATACATCAAATATTGGGCGGAAGGCATAAAATAAAAGGAATTGAAAAGAAAAAAGGAAAAGTGGTACTAAGATTCTTTGTCCTATATGTGCAAATAGAATTCGGGCGGATCTTTACCCGGAGTAGAGCATAAACCTAAAAATCAAAAAGTAGAAGAGGCCTATTCAGGAACAAGAAAATGACATTGTGATTTGGATCTCGATGAAACAATACATCAATGAGAGGTTAGTTCGATAAGCTCAACGAATTCTGGGGAAGTAAGCCAAAACTCATGTTTCTTGAAAAATAGAAGAATAAAGGCCCCTTAGTTAGGAAAAAATCTGCTACAAAAAAAGAAAAAGGGCTAGAATCGACACGTTGATTCTTTTTTTTTTTCAAAATTTGGATTTTTTGAACCGTATGTATTCAAAGGTGCGCGTACGGTTCCTAAAGGATACAATTTTGTCCTAATCAACCGACTTTATTGGGAAAGATTACTTTTTTTAGGAGACGAGGTTGATGATGAGCTCGCGAATCTGATTGCCGGTCTCATGATATTTCTCGGCATAGCGGATCCAACCTGGGATATTTTTTTGTTTATAAACTCTCCCGGCGGATTCATAATCCCAGGAGTGCTTGTTTTTGACACTATGCAATGGGTGAACCCTATTGTGCATACAATAGGCATGGGAGTGGCTGCTTCAATAGGGGCTTTCATCCTGGTCGGAGGAGAAATTACCCAACGTGTAGCACTCCCTTACGCTTGGCGCCAATGAATTTTTGATTTTCGAGAAGGAGAAAATTATGCCTTCGCTATATGGAATTTGAATAAATAAATAAAAAGAATAAGTAATAATAGCATGGCACTTCGATTTAGATATTAGTAAACTTTTTCAACACGAGGTTATGAATTGAGATAGTAGTATGGAACGGACAAAAGGTATTTCTTATTTAATCTTATGCATCGGGGGTCCGTTTCAGCGTCACAAACCTTACCTTTTTTCAACATTAGAAAGAAGTCTTTTCCCGATATTTATGTTATGAAAGGATATGAAAATGAAAAAAAAAAAAGATCATTTTTTCCTGGGTCAGAAAGAAACTTTGGGATTGTTGAGTCTCAGACGAGATAAACATAGAAAGCAACGGAACTATCATAGTATTTTTTGAACTCCTACAAATACAAAAGAAAAGGAAGGATGGTAAATGTCATTCAACGGTCTGGCTGGGTCTGATGGGTTTTATTTGTCTCTTTCTTCGATGGAAAAAGAAATTCCATTGTAAAGCCGTATGCACTGCACAAAAGATGCCTGTACGGTTGTTCAATTCGATCTTTTTCTTTTTGTTATTCTTTATTCCTTTCACTTTGCCCGATGATGCGAAGGTCGAGATAGAGGAAGCGTTTATTATGTTATATCATCAGGGTTATGATACACCAGCCTTTCTGTGCTTATTTTGAGGACGAAGACGAAGACGAAGACGAAGACGAAGACGAAGACGAAGACGACGATGACGATGACGACGATGACGATGACGATGACGATGACGATGACGATGACGATGACGATGACGATGACGATGACGATGACGAAGACGAAGACGAAGACGAAGACGACGATGACGATGACGAAGACGATGACGATGACGATTTGGGCAACGAATTTTTCCCGGAAATGATAGAATTTCTGGAAATGTATAACGACATCATAAGAATTTTTGCAGAAAGAACGGGCGCTCCTATATGGGCTGTAATGCTCGACATGGAAAGGGATGTTTTTATGTCCGCAGAAGAAGCACAAGATCATGGCATTGTTGATCTTATAGGAATAGAGATAGAGTATCTATTCCGGCGCGCACTTTCAGCATAATTTTCTCTTCTAAGAAATTAAGGAAATTAAGAAATGTAAAGAAATCGACAGAATAGAGAAACAATTATAACGTAACGTTTGTTACAAAAAGAGTTGACAGACAGAAAGAATTTACGTATATAAATAACGTAATCAAAGCTCTTATATTTTTTTTATTTCTAGGGAGGGAAAACACCATGAAATTATTGTTTCCGTTTGTGACTCTTATAATCATAGGGTACCTTATTAGGGGTGGAGGCCTATAACCTATAATAGGTAGGATCGGTGGAATAATAGGAATGATAATTCGAATTATCATTCCTATTATTAGGGTTGGATTCATAATTGTAACCATAATTCGATCACTATTCAGATTCATAAATCCGAGGAATCATGATTTGATCTCCTCATCTCGGTAAAATAAATCTGAAATGGAACTTATTCTTTTTTATTCATACTTTTTCTTTCCTAATTCATAATCATCCGGTTAGGATCGATCTAAACCGGCCCATTCTTTATAGGATTCAACATGCCGACTATTAGACAGCTTATTAGAAACACAAGACAGCCAATCAGAAATATCACGAAAGCCCCAGCGCTTCGAGGATGTCCTCAGCGCCGAGGAACATGTACTAGGGTGTATGTGCGACTCGTAATGATAATAGATCTTTTCAAAAAATGAAAAGAATCGGGTAAAGATTTTTTCATGGAATTTATGGTTTCCATTGGTGCAAATCCAATCACCTCGATTTGAGATGAAAAGCAACTCTCCATTGGTAGCGAATGGTTATCCATTAAGCGGGGAAAATGGTATTTCAAAAGCAGAAAGATTATGCTCATACTCTTGCAAGAACGGACTAAAAGGGTCAGCTACCTAGCCAACCCTCTTAATTAAATGCCGTCACTGTATGGATAGATCTCATTGTGAAATGACTTATTATTAGATAATTCGTGAGTAGAGCCAAAGAGTGTGAACTGTACAAGTTACAAATAACATTGATTAAAAGAAGGAAGAGGCTCCGGCGTATAGAGAGGACCTCACCGTTTAAGAAGTAACCATAGAAACGATGGAAGCCAATATTTATTTATTCATTTCCGTTTAATGCCTATTTCTTTATTTATTTTCTACCAAAAATCGGTACAATTTCTTATTTTGAGGTAAAATAAACACCCATAAGAAATAAAAAATCGTGGTTGGGAAGGTCATAGTAGCAAAAGCCATTGGAATTTTTATTTTATACATCGGAAGAGTCCGTTTTCTTTTTAGTAAAACAAGAGAGGAGAAAAGAATGGCTGAAAGAAATGAAATCAATTAGTTATTCGTCAAAGTTTCATTTGATTCAATGACCAGAGTTAGGCGAGGATATATAGCCCGCAGACGTCGAAAAAAAACTCGTTCACTTGGATCAACCTTTCGCGGGGCTCATTTAACACTTACCCGAACTACTACTCAACAGAAAACGAGAGCTTTGATTTCTACTCATCGGGATAGAGGCAGGAGAAAGAGAGATTTTCGACGTTTGTGGATCACTCGGATAAATGCAGTAACCCGCGAGAATGGCGCATCTCCTAGTTATAGGCGATTAATACACGATCTGTACAAGGGGCAGGTGCTTCTTAATCGTAAAATACTTGCACAAATGGCTATATCAAATACGAATTCTTTTTGTGTGATTTCCAATGAGATCGCCAAATAGGGAGATTGGAACGAATTCGCCGGAATGATTTAAACAGAGTTTCCCGGAGAATGACCCCGGGAAGGTAGAGCAAAGAATATATATATATATATATAATGATAATGAAATAAAATAAAGAAATGAAGTAGTAGGAACGAACGAACACGTTTCAAAAAAAAAAGAAAAATTCTTCTTCTCTCATTGAATCTTTTTTATTCTATGTACACCACAACAATTAAATCTCTTCATCCTTTCGAATAAAATATCAATCTGATTTTAACCTCCAATGAAAATTCTTTTGATACGATTGAGGAGTAAGCCTATTTCTTTTCGCCCCCAGAACCAGATGGATCCTCGTTATTTTCTTTAATTTTTTCCTTCGGGACATATTTCTTTTCTCTTCTGCGGACATATTTATTTCTTCTTCTCCGGACATTTTTCTTTTCTTCCTCCAGGACATTTTTCTTTTCTTCTTCCAGGACATTTTTCTTTTCTTCCTCCAGGACATTTTTCTTTTCTTCCTTCAGGACATATTGCTTTTCTTTCCCAGAGCCGTCTCCCTTCGGGTTCGGTACAAATTTCTTTTCTCCTTTCGGGTTCGGTACAAATTTCTTTTTTCCCTTCGGGTTCGGAACAAATTTCTTTTCTCCCTTCGGGGCATATTTCTGTCCTCTTCTGCGGACATATTTCTTTCTGATTTTCGACTTGAATTTCGCAAGTAGTTTCTCATTAGTAAGAAAAGGTAATGAAGATAAAATACGAGCTTGTTTTATAGCAAGAGCCATTGCTCGTTGTTGTTTCAAGGTCAATTTAGTCGCTCGTCGAGATAATATTTTTCCCCGATCACTAATAAATTGACCGATTGAACTCGTGTTTCTATAATCAAATAGATCCCCTAGTCTAGTTGGGGGCAAACGCCTACGAAAACCCCGCTGGGGTTTATGAAAACCCCGTTGAGATTTATGAAAGAATCGCTTGGGTTTATGAAAACCCCGTTGAGATTTATGAAGGAATCGCTTGGTTTTATGAAAACCCTGTTGAGATTTATGAAAGAATCGCTTGGTTTTATCCATGGTTAATTCCTTATTTCTAAACTCCTATTTATTCGTGCATTTCGGATCCGGCCGAAATAGGACTTAATTTGTTTATTTATAGAATAGAATTTATTCTTATTCCGCGGAATAGAAGGGCGGTACGCGTGTTCCGCTCCCTCCGTTCAATCTAGTTCTTTATCTCCCCATGAATCGTATGCTTGTAACAATAAGGACAGAATTTTCTCAATTCCAATCGACTAGGTGTATTGTGTCGATTCTTTTGAGTAATATATCTGGAAGTGCCCCGCGATTCCTTCTTGAAATTCTTTTGGGCGCAATTGGTACATTGCAAAATAACTACCCCTCTGACATCTTTACCCTTGGCCATGAACCTCCTTTGGACTTACGCAATTCCTCTATTTTCGATCCGAACCGAAGAAGAAAGGAACGAGAAAAAAATCGAAGATAAGTTGCTAACCCGAAATCCGCTTATGAAAGATTTCGTCGCAATCAATTCAATTAAAGTCTTAAAAGAAATAAAAATAATAAGTAATACGACGATTTCCAACCATTAATTATTATTAATCCATTAATCCCAGTATTTCATTTACTATCTTGTAGGATCTCGAAGAGTCTACCCTCAACCTACACTTCTATTTATTTCTATTTCTGTTTTACCTCTATTAATTCTATCCTGAACACGAGTTTCGCTGAAGTTCAATCCACTTTTTTATTCTTTCTCTTTCCTTCCTATCCTAAACAACCGAAAATAGAGGGGGTTAGTGACAGAAAATTTATTCTACCTCTAATCTTCTTCATTCACCCACTCCCATGTCAGTAACTAAAAAGAAAAAAGGGGAATACCAACGCATCCGGGAATAAACGATTTATCTCTATCAATAGACCCGCTAAAGAACCAAACCATAAAGCGGTTAGCACAGGTGCCACGGATAGATATGTTTTTATATCTCGCATTGAAAATCCTCCTTCTTTGTTGGAATACATATAGGATCAGAAGCATATGTAGTTAAAGATCACTTGTATTTGTACGGGAATTCCTAATACAAATATGTACAACGTTCCGGTAGATGAGACCCACCTGTACCTAAAACGGAAAAAGATGACACCCTCTTCCTGAATATTACCAATAAGTATTCATTCTTTTATACGTTTGACTTCATTATATGTATATAATTTATTTTTTTTTTATTATATTTTATATTCTATTCAGAATTCATAATTTATATGAAATGAGACGAAGAAGAAATGACAAGGGAAATTCTATCTAGATAGAGGAAATAACGAGGTGGAAAACAAGACATGGGTTCTATACAATGACACTGTACAAGAATTGAAAGGGATGTAGCGCAGTCTGGTAGCGCATTTGTTTTGGGTACAAAAAGTCGCGGGTTCGAATCCTGTCATCCCTACCCATTACTTCTCTTATGGAGAGTAACGGGGGTCAATTGAGACCAACGAAAAATCATCTTTTATTCTTTTCTCACGATAGTTTATATCGTACTATATACGATAGTCTGTGCAACATATACAAGATGCGTTGGAGGAGAGTCTTTTTCTTGACAGTTGTATTTCCTGTCACAAGGAAGCGCTCTTAGTTCAGTTCGGTAGAACGCGGGTCTCCAAAACCCGATGTCGTAGGTTCAAATCCTGCAGAGCGTGATTCTGTTCTTATAATGTCAAATCAGAATAACAATAAAATAACTGCACTAACTTAAACCGCAACCCGAACTTGACCCCCCTCCTGTGGATTAAGGAGGAGGTCAATCAAAAAAAAGATGTTACTCAATCAAAGGTCCAACTGATCGCCGCGTCTGTATTGTAAATATGCAGTTACGAATAATCCAGCCAAAGTAATAGGAATTAGACCTAAGACGATTCCAAATAGAAAAACTTCAATCATTTCAATTTTTTTTTTTGAATTTGAAAAAGGGAAAAGAGAGGTAATATTTATCCCTAAAAATGAAATAAAATCGTCCACGAATCTCAATGACCAAGAGTCGGCGATTGACGCGGGAAGGAGCTATAGAATAGCTAGAATCTCACAAAAGGATTCCTATATTTCTGAATAAATTGTTTATTCAATTCATTTCAAATAAGTCGTATCTTGCTCAGACCAATCAATAGAGCTGGGGTTATAGTTGAAGCAGCCAGGAGAAAACCGAAATAACTAGTTATGGTAGACATAAAGGAACCAAATGAAATACGTTCTTTTTTTATACATATGTTTCTAAAGCACTTACCTAAGTTTCCATTTTTGCGAAATAGTCAAGATAAGAAAAAATACTCATTGAAAAAATAAGTTCTAGTCGAAAGTTCTTGATTCATCAATCATTATAGACGGCACTAACAAGGAAAAAGCGAAAGGGGTATACAAAAACGGATTCATCATCTGCGACATCTACTGATCCGTGATTTCGGATCAACAGATTCAGTGAGCAACTCATGTGTAAAGTACATAGTAATAAGAACTGTATCACGCAACTTCATTCAAAAAGGAAATTAAAGATTTTTTGAGTAACTAGGGAATAAAAGAATTGGATGGAAAATCATTTCCATTTTGATCGTTTCTTTTTCAATTGGATCTAATCCATTTTTGAAAAAACAAAGGACCCGATAACACCCTTTACATTAACCGGGTGTAGCTAGGTCAAGAATAAACTTTTTGATCTAACGCAACAACGGTTGCATCACAAATATTGATTCTTACAACTGTTGTTTGTTCTCTTTCTTTCATCAAATATTATCTGCCATTATACGTATACGACCAACCAATTACTTGAAATGAAAGAATTTGAACAAAAAAAAAAAAGAAATTGTATTTTCTACAACCATGAAAGGAGGTTTCTCGTCTAGGTTTTGCATCTAATTGAATTGTAAGAATATGATAATCCCTTTCATGAAATATTAGAACCCGTCGACTCAAACTTTACCAAGATTTTCGGTTTCGATTCCGAAGCCAGTAATGGTAAACTTTATACTAAAGGAATTGGAGGGAGGAATTTTCTATGAAATTACACGCACTTCCGCATAGACAAGGAATAAGAAAGGAATTCTGTACCATTTCTTTTCGATACTGATTGAAAATGCGTTGCTGTGTCAGAGAAAGGGTAGCTATACTGATTCGGTATACTCTAAATACACCCTCGGTG